AAATAGAAAAAGAGTTCCAGCACATATAGTGACATATATATATAGTGAAATGATACTCTGGATTCTGACAAAAGAGAATCATTTTTTTTTATTTAATACCCACATTATTAGTTAGTTAATAATTCTAGTGATTAGATTTATATGCTTATTTTGATAGGAAATGAATCAAATGATTTTTCATTGAATGACTATTCATCTATTGTATTTTAATGTAAATTAGGGGGGCAACAAAGCTCTATGGAAAAATGGTGGTTCAATTCGATGTTGTTTAACAGAGAGTTAGAATACGGGTGTGGGCTAACTAAATCAATGGATAGTTTTGATCCTATTGAAAATATCGGTGTAAGTGAAGAAGACTCCATTCTAACTGATATGGATAAAAACATTCATGGTTGGAGTGATAGTGACAATTCGAGTTACAGTAATGTTGATTATTTAGTCGGCGTCAGTGACATTCGGAGTCTCCTATCTGATGAAACTTTTTTAGTTAGGGATAGTAATAGGGGCAGTTATTCCATATATTTTGATATTGAAAATCCAATTTTTGAGATTGACAATGATCATTCTTTTCTAAGTGAACCAGAAAGTTATTTTTATAGTTATAAGAATTCTAGTTATCTGAATAATGTATCTATATCTAAGAGTGACGAGACTCACTATGATCGTTCCATGTATGATACTAAATATACTTGGAATAATCACATTAATAGTTGTGTTGACAGTTATCTTCGTTCTCAAACTGGTATTGATAGTTCCATTTTAAGTGATAGTGACAACAGTTACATTTATAGTTCCATTTGTAGTGCGGACAGAAACAGTAGTGAAAGCGAGAGTTCCAGTATAAGTATAATAACTAGCAACACAAATGATAGTGCTTTCACTATAGGAGAAGATTCTAATGATCTAGATGAGACTCAAAAATACAGTCATTTGTGGGTTCAATGCGAAAATTGTTATGGATTAAATTATAAAAAATTTTTGAAATCAAAAATGAATATTTGTGAACAATGTGGATATCATTTGAAAATGAACAGTTCAGATAGAATCGAACTTTCGATTGATCCAGGTACTTGGAATCCTATGTATGAAGACATGGTCTCTCTGGATCCCATTGAATTTGATTCGGAGGAGGAACCCTATAAAGATCGTATTGATTCATATCAAAGAAAGACAGGATTAACCGAGGCTGTTCAAACAGGCACAGGTCAACTAAATGGTATTCCCGTATCAATTGGGGTTATGGATTTTCAGTTTATGGGGGGTAGTATGGGATCTGTAGTAGGTGAGAAAATCACCCGTTTGATCGAATATGCTGCCAATCAATTTTTACCTCTTATTCTAGTGTGTGCTTCCGGAGGAGCACGTATGCAAGAAGGAAGTTTGAGTTTGATGCAAATGGCTAAAATATCTTCTGCTTTATATGATTATCAAGCAAATAAAAAGTTATTCTATGTATCGATCCTTACATCTCCTACTACTGGTGGGGTAACCGCTAGTTTTGGTATGTTGGGGGATATCATTATTGCCGAACCCAACGCCTACATTGCATTTGCGGGTAAAAGAGTAATTGAACAAACATTAAATAAGACAGTACCTGAAGGTTCACAAACGGCTGAATATTTATTCCATAAGGGCTTATTCGATTCAATCGTACCGCGTAAACCTTTAAAGGGCGTTCTGAGTGAGTTATTTCAGCTACATGCTTTCTTTCCTTTGACTCAAAATGAAATCAAGTAGAGCTTTAAATTCAAATATTTATTATTATTTTTTTTTGTGACGAGCGAGTAATTATTTAGTTTATAGGATTCGTTTATGGCAATCAAATTCAAAATCCAAATAATGAATTTTTCTTTGGTAACATAAGATTTAACTGCAGAAAGAATCATGTGATGTGGATCATTTTTTTTTATCGATATTCCTCTTTTTCTGATTAGTAATCAGGAAAACTCTATAAAAAAGCAAATTCTTTCTTCCACGAATTTAGGCAAGAGGAATAAAAGGGATTTCATTGTTCCCTTCTTTTTTATTTTTTTTTTTTTTCTATATAATATAATAATATATAGAAATTGATTTTTAGTTTTAGAATATACATAGATATATATATACTATATATATACTTACTTAGATATGTTTAGTAGAATTCTATATGAGTATAATTCTACATGAATTCTAAAAAATATCTTTATAACATCGAACCAAAATTTTAATATAAAAAAACTTAACAGGTACAAATATTAAATCGAGGTACCCATTCTATGACAATTCTCAGCAACTTACCTTCTGTTTTTGTGCCTTTAGTGGGCCTAGTATTTCCGGCAATTGCAATGGCTTCGTTATTTATTCATGTTCAAAAAAACAAGATTTTTTAGATACGGGCAGTAGGGACAAATCTCATCTATTCTTTTTTTCGATCTATAAGAAATTCGATGAATTACTCCCCAAGGTTTCCACCAGAATAGTACTAGTTGATGAGCGTTACTTCGGGAAACCAAAAAAGAAAACTCAAATTCATTTGGGTTATTGTTATTCTCCCAATTCCAATAAAATACAACTGGATCTAGTATGGGTTGGCGATCAGAACGTATATGGATAGAACTTAGAACAGGGTCTCGAAAAACAAGTAATTTCTGTTGGGCCTTTATCCTTTTTTTAGGTTCATTAGGGTTCTTATTGGTTGGAACTTCCAGTTATTTCGGTAGAAATTGGATACCTTTATTTCCGTTTCAGCAAATGCTTTTTTTTCCACAAGGGATCGTGATGTCGTTCTATGGAATCTCGGGTCTCTTTATTAGCTTCTATTTGTGGTGTACAATTTCGTGGAGTGTAGGTAGTGGTTATGATCGATTCGATAGAAAACAAGGAATAGTGTGTATTTTTCGCTGGGGATTTCCGGGAAAAAATCGTCGTATTTTTCTCCGATTCCTTATGAAAGACATTCAGTCTATCAGAATAGAAGTTAAAGAAGGTATTTATACTCGTCGTGTCCTTTCTATGGAAATCGGAGGACAGGGGTCCATTCCCTTGACTCGTACTGATGAGAATTTGACTCCACGAGAAATGGAACAAAAAGCGGCGGAATTGGCCTCTTTTTTGCGTGTACCAATTGAAGGATTTTGAAAAAGAAAAAAATGAACTGAAGAATGAATACTTTTTTAAAAATTTTAAAAAAACAGAAAAAATTCTTGAATTTTTTTTCGAAATATTTGATATTTTGATAGATGATAGAAAGGGCATTCTTTCGTTTCGAAATCGGACTAAAATATTCATTACTTGAAGTGGCCCTCCTTCGTGCATTCATTGAAAGCACTAATTGTTTCGAATTTTATCAATTGATATCTTTGGAAACAATACAATATTTTTTTTCCTTCATTCGAATTGGAAGTGGACTGTTTTCTTTCTATTTCTTATTCGATTTCTGTATTCTTTCTAAATTCAAGAACTAACTCCCGAATCACAAATAAAAAACGGAGGAATAGATTTTTCTAGGATTTGTGATAGAACTTAGACTTGATAGAAATATTAATAGAGTTAACGAATGAGGTGAAGGTGAATTCATTAAAGACGAAAAATGAAAAATGGCAAAAAAGAAAGCATTGATTCCTCTTCTTTATCTTACATCTATAGTATTTTTGCCCTGGTGGATCTCTTTCTCATTTAAGAAAAGTCTGGAATCTTGGGTTACTAATTCGTGGAATACTTGGCAATCCGAAATTTTCTTGACTGATATTCAAGAAAAGAGTATCCTACAAAAATTCATAGAATTGGAGGAATTGTTCCTCTTGGATGAAATGATAAAGGAATACCCGGAAACACGTTTACAAAACCTTCGTATCGGAATCTACCAAGAAATGGTCCAATTGATCAAGACGCACAATCAGGATTGTATCCATACGATTTTGCACTTCTCGACAAATATAATCTGTTTCGTTATGCTAAGTGGTTATTCTATTATAGGTAATCAAGAACTTATTATTCTTAACTCTTGGGTTCAAGAATTCATATATAACTTAAGCGACACAATAAAAGCTTTTTCTATTCTTTTAGTAACTGATTTATGTATAGGATTTCATTCGCCTCATGGTTGGGAACTAATGATTGGTTCTGTCTATAAAGATTTTGGATTTGCTCATAATGAACAAATTCTATCCGGTCTTGTTTCCACTTTTCCAGTCATTCTAGATACCATTTTAAAATATTGGATTTTCCGTTATTTAAATCGTATATCTCCGTCACTTGTAGTGATTTATCATTCAATGAATGACTGAAAAAATGATCTCTCGATCCCATTATAACGTACTTTGTACAAAAGCTAAACATTCCAAATTTGACTTCTTATTTTTTATTTTTTTCTTATTTTTCTTTCTACCCGGCTTCTTCCTAATCTAATATTCCAGGAAAGTTATTTCAGTAAATAGCAGAATCGTGGATAGGGAACTGTACGAGTGACCTACCAAATTTTATTGTAGAAATTTTCAGAATCAATGATTGGACCATGCAAACTAAAAATGCCGTTTCTTGGATAAAAGAAGAGATTACTCGATCCATTTCCGTATCGCTCATGATATATATAATAATTCGAGCACCCATTTCAAACGCATACCCCATTTTTGCACAGCAGGGTTATGAAAATCCGCGAGAAGCAACTGGTCGTATTGTATGTGCCAATTGCCATTTAGCTAATAAGCCCGTGGATATCGAGGTTCCACAAGCGGTACTTCCCCATACTGTATTTGAAGCAGTTGTTCGAATTCCTTATGATATGCAGGTGAAACAAGTTCTTGCTAATGGGAAAAGGGGAGCTTTGAATGTGGGGGCTGTTCTTATTTTACCGGAGGGGTTTGAATTGGCCCCCCCCGATCGTATTTCGCCTGAGATTAAAGAAAAGATAGGCAATCTGTCTTTTCAAAGCTATCGCCCCACTAAAAAAAATATTCTTGTCGTGGGCCCTGTTCCTGGTCAGAAATATAGCGAAATCACCTTTCCTATTCTTTCCCCGGATC